CTAGGGGTTATAGTCGACGTCGATTCAGCTTTTCTTTTTGACGTCTCTAATTCAAAACCGAACATGAAACTTTGGTTTCATTCAGCTCCTTTATGGAAAATAGATATATTCCCAAATCTAAGTTGTAAAAAAAAAAATTTTCGACCCATAACACCTATGTTAGCTTTTTTGTCTGAATGCATTCAAAACAACTCGCTTTATAGATGATCCTTCTAGAAGGGGGTAATTCTAACAAATACTTCTAGTTATTTCGTTCTCTATTTCTACTGTGCGAATCCTGAGGAAAAGAATTGTGTTTCCACCGAGCTGAAACAACATGTTGATGGCCCTAGTAAAACAAAGTCATCATTTAATAGCTATTTCGCTTCAATATCCCTTCTACAAAGAACAAATTGAAGATCTAGTTACGATTGAACTACACTTTTTTCTTCATCCATGGACCCTTTATTCATACTCATTCAATTGGAAGTTTTGATCCAACTAAAAAAATTATGCTTCGCAATTCCAGAATCCAATTTTCCATTTTGAATTGACCCTTGGATACAAATCACGGGAATGTATATTCTTCCTCAAATCTGTCATTGAGAGGTAAAGGATAAAATCCTTTTAAGAAATAAAGTTTTTGATCGGAATATGAATTAACCGAAAGACCCCTTAACTATTTAAGGGGTTAATAGAACGAATCACACTTTTACCACTAAACTATACCCGCTACAATTGATTATTGTATATGAATGGAATCTTTGTCGAACAGGGGAATCCTACATAATCAAGATAGGATCAGAATAGAATTATGAAATTTGAGCGTTGACGTTTTTGCCGGGAGAACTTGATGATGTAGGAAAAGCAGTCTTATTAAAAAAAGGGTTATATCTTTGATTTTGTTGGCTAATTATTTAAAGAAAAAAAAGCCACTGAAGTAAGAAAAAATTGTGTAAGAATACGTAGCTCCGTTTTTTCAACCTTCCCGTACTTTACAAGCAAATAAAAAATTTTCTCAAAAAAGAGGGAAAGTTTTACTCTTTCATTTTTTGAAGATACCCTTTAACCCGAAACCCGATTTATTTTATTCATATTCCGCTGGTAACTTTTAGGAATTCGAGCCAATCAACTGGATCTAGTATAAAAACCCAGAGTCTTTTTTATGGGCTCAACTCAAGTGTTCAAATAAAGACTGCCCTTGAAGAAATAACGAAATTATAGTTATAATATTAAGAAATAGGATAAGTCCTTCTTAAAAAAAAAAAAAGGGCAAAGACACTTATATCCTATACCATAAGATTGGAAATAGTCTTCCGTGTTCCTGTCGTTGTTGTTTCAATAACAAGTCTTTTTTTTTTCAAATAAGAGAAATGAGTTGATCTATCATTCATTGCGTTGGAATAAAGCAAAAAATGGCCCGGCTAGGTACTGACCAGGCCGGGGAATAAAAGGAGTAAACTAAGGGGGGAGATTCTTTTTTCTTTCTATGGAAGATATAGGAAGATATACCCATTATCGAAATGAAATTCGAGTTGGATTGCTAATCCAATTTGTATCTATCTTATCTATCTATAGAATAAAGTGAAAGAAGAAATAAATACTTTTTGGCTTCAGGCGTAACATAGTAATTTTTTCCATTTGGAGAGATGGCTGAGTGGACTAAAGCGGCGGATTGCTAATCCGCTGTACGATTTATTTGTACCGAGGGTTCGAATCCCTCTCTTTCCGTTTCCTCCGATGACTTGATCTTTTTTTGCATTCAAATTCAAAAAAAGATCGAGACCCTTTCATTTTAATTTTATCTTATTTTATCATAGTTAAATGTCTGGAATAAAAAAACCATAAGAAAATTAATAAATAAACAAGCAAGAAAAAAGCTTTTTCCTCTTTTTTATTCCTCACGTCCAGGATTACGTCCTGGATCATTAGATAGGAATCCAAAGATAAAAAGAGAAACAAAGAATATCACTACTGTGTAAACGAAGAGTTTGAGAGTAAGCATTACACAATCTCCAAGATCATTTTTGTAAAAAAAGGGAATAGACTATCCTTTTTTATACCACATATCCTCTTTTTACACCAAGAAACGAAGTAGTTTTTAAAAAAGAAAGTAATTCATTTTCAGAAATTCTTTTGTAATAAGATTCTTTCGGTATGGAAACGGTTTTTTATGACCCAATTCTTTTATTGTGGGGACCCTAAATTTAATAGGGCCCTTGAAGTAGAAGGTCAAGTTGGGGAGGTGATCCAGATTTCTCGCGATTATCCAAGAATTCAAATGTTTAGATCGAGGGTTCAGAATGTAAGACTTAGCTGATCTTATTAATTGTTAGAATATTTTTCTATCAAAAAATAATGCATGTTTGTAGGACAGTAGTAAAAAAATATCATCGAAAACTTACAGCAGCTTGCCAAACAAGGGCTAAGAGAAGAAAGAGCACAGGTATTACTGGCATAACATCTACAATTGGATTGAAAAAAGCATAAGCCTCGGGCAATTTGGCGAAGAAAAAACTACTCGAATGAAGGGCAGAATTAAGACAGATACAGATCAAACTAAAGATATTAAGCATAACAAACATTTCCTTCTTGGAGATAATTGTATTTTGATTGAGTTATTGATATTAAGGAAAAAAGCGAAGAAAGTAAGGTAGACCAAAATTATCCCTTTTTTTTACTTGCTCAATCACAAATCCTTCCATTCTCAACCGAGAACAGAAGGAGTCATACTTTCATACAATAAATATCTTAATTTAATTCTATGTAATGATCAATAAATTAAGTGGAATTCAAAAATTATATGCATTAAATCCTAGCAACAATCTACTCTATTCCATATATATTTGGATGGGAATTGACGAATAAACAATACGGATATTAGTGTTTATTGGTGTCAAATATAAATGGGGCGTGGCCAAGCGGTAAGGCAACGGGTTTTGGTCCCGCGACTCGGAGGTTCGAATCCTTCCGTCCCAGAGCAGTCCAATTAGTTTCAAAATGTAATGTTGAATATAATTTCATCCCTTTTTCTTTTCTTAGTTCTACTGATTCTTTTCTTAATCATATCTTTCCTTTTTTCTCGCAAAACAACTCAGGGCAAATGACATGCCGATAGAATAGAGCTAAATCTATTTCCTATCCTACCTGGCTAGGAAATAGCTCAAGAGTTGAATTCCAAAATTAGATGGGCTCTTCTGCGTCTGCCTGTTCCGTCGATACTCCTAGTTGCTTAGAAAGACTTTATGGTCCATATCCATTTGCATTTTAAATAACGCATTCAAAGTGAAAATACGAAAAATACTCTACCTTACTCCCCTATATCTAAAGTAAACAGGGGAGTCCTGTTATTAGAATTCTCTGTGGATCTGGAAGTCTAAACTAAACAAGAAGGGGCTCTTGGGACTAATTGAATTCTCATTCCATCACCGAGATAATGATTAATTCAAAATCTATGGGTGATTGAGTCAGAAATGAGATATCTATTAAACTTTTTTAACTACTGGCTATGATATGATTGCGAAATCCTTTCATAGATTTCGCAATCATATAATCAAAAATTATATGGAAATAGAAAATTTAAAAACGAAATGCTTTTAATGATGTTTTCTCAATCTTTGGTACTCGAAGAGATGTGAGATTTGTTCATTTTTATTCTATGAACTTATTTTTGACCTTTCCAGTTCATTGGACTCGTTTCTTTGGTTAATACTTAATATTCATTTTGTTCCAGTATTCTAAATCTAATTAAAGACCCCTCCCTTATTTTAGTTAGGTGTTTTTAGCTTAGTTGTGTGAGAAAGGTTGAATCTTTCATGATTTATCGTCTTGAACAATCTGTTCTGTTGAAGATGCGGATTACATAAAAGTGTTTTTTCTTCATGTTCTTTATAAATTATTTTTTTGTTCATAGAATAAAAAAAGAGAGGGTTAATTTAATCCTTTGCGGAGACTTCTCCAGAAAAAAGGACCTTTTCATATAGATTTTTCATATAGATATAGAATTATATAGAAAAAGAAAGTATAGATTACTATGTACCGATTGAACCAATGACTATTCATGATTCCATATTGAATCAATTCCATACCGGCTCCAAACTAGAGGAAAGTTATGGTAAAACTTCGTTTAAAACGATGTGGTAGAAAGCAACGTGCGACTTGAAGGACATGATCGGTTGTGGATTCTTACATCCACCATTTTATAGAGGAATGAAGGTGCTCTTGGCTCGACATAGTTTGTTCTGTTCCACTAGAACAATCCCTTTTTTGTTGGGTTGTAAATAGTACATGATGGAGCTCGAGCAGAAAGTATGGATTCATTTCTCAGGAGCAAGGGTCTAGGGTTAGTGTCAATCAATAAGTAGGAACAACTTCGTAAGTATATCTTCAATATAGAAATCGAAAGGATCCAATTCGAGCAAACGTTTCAAAAAAAGGAAATTAAAATTCTTTTCTTGGAATTTAGAATTGCCAAAAAACTATTTTGATCAAAACAAAAGTGTATCGCACTGGAATCAACCCTTCATCTGATTCTTCGATAGAAATAAATAGCAAAAGGTATGTTGCTGCCGTTTTGATAGATTAAAGATCACCGAAGTAATGTCTAAACCCAATGATTCAAAGCAACGATAAAGGATCTCGGAACAAGCAAACACCATTTTCTGTTGTCTCAACAATAGGTTCGGTCAGGGCGAGGAATAAAAAAAAGAACTCTAAACAAGACAAAGCAAGGGGGTTAAAGACAGCTCAATAAATAAAATGTCTAAGCTTAAGGATTTTCCTTTGAGCTCTTTGATAATTATACAACTTGAGTTATGAGTACGAATGGTTTTTTCTTTTCTGCGGGAAGGAAGAAAAAAGTAATTCAAAAAAAGTCTAATGGATTTGATGATTTTATCAATCTATTTGGAACTATATACATAAATTCAAATCATTCTTTCTCGAGCCGTACGAGGAGAAAACCTCCTATACGTTTCTAGGGGGGGCGTTGTTCATCTACATCTATCCCAATGAGCTATCTATCAAATCGTTGCAATTGATGTTCGATCCCGAAGAGAAGGACGAGATCTTCGGAAAGTGGGTTTTTACGATCCGATAAAGAATCAAACTTATTCAAACGTTCCCGCTATTCTCTATTTCCTTGAAAAAGGCGCTCAACCCACAGGAACTGTTCATGATATTTCAAAGAAGGCAGAGGTGTTTAAGGAACTGTCCGTTAATCAAACGAGCAATAATGAATAAAGAAAAATAAAGTGGGGTTCCATAATGTGAACTTCTCGTAATTTCTTCTTGTTTCACTCTTTCTATTGTTCCTTTTATACTAATTTACTATTCAATAGCTTTCATATAATCCCATATTATCGATTATCGAGCGAAATAATGAAATATTTTTTATTTATATGGTTTTTGTTAGGATGACACCAAGAAAAGGGGGTTAAGTTTGCTTATTGTCTCTGTCGTTATATTATAGTTTTTTCTTTTTTTTTTAACGTTCATATTGACAATAGTGTATTGAACAAATATAATTGGATCGTGGATAAATAGATCTATTTATCCACGTCCCATAAGTTTTGTTTTTTACTTCATAAAAAAGTGCTCATTAGATTTGCTGTAACACAAGAGGACCCTTTTTTTATGTTATGAAAAAATATAAAAATAAAAGATAATTTATCTTTATCTGGGAATTTCTTCTATTTTCATATGATTTGTTCATTTTTCTATTCAGAATCGATACGAAAAAGCTTTTGTGGATTTGTTGCTAGTTTAATCCTTTGATGGGGCCGTTCAATCTAATCTATTTCTTTTTTTATTTCGATCATATCTACACAACATAATTACATTATTTGGTGGGTTGCTAACTCAACGGTAGAGTACTCGGCTTTTAAGTGCGGCTAGATTCTTTTACACATTTGGATGAAGCAACGGATTCGTCCATACCATTGGTAAAGTTTGTAAGACCACGACTGACCCTGAAAGGGAATGAATGGAAAAAATAGCATGTCGTATCAATGAAAAACCCTGATAATTTTTCGTCCTTACCAGATCGGTACAAATTCTTGTTTGAATTCTTGGAGCGTGACAAAAGAAATTCACAGATGGGTCGAGTGAATAAATGGATAGAGCCCTACGGCTCAAATTTTAGGGAAATAAAAAGCAACGGGCTTATGTTCTTAATTTGAATGATTACCCGATCTAATTATACGTTAAAAATATATTAGTGCCTAACGCGGGAAAAGGTTCTCCTATAAGTGGATTATCCTTTTTTTTATGAATCCTAACTATTCACTATATCTTCATTTTAGTATGGAGGGGAGACGAATGTGTAGAAGAAGGGGTATATTGATAAAGATTCATTTTTTCCAAAATCAAAAGAGCGATCGGGTTGCAAAAATAAAGGATTTCTAACCATTACCGATTGGATTAAAAAAGGTAGGATCCGTTGATTAGCCTATCTGTCTCCGAGATATCTAGCTTTTTTTTTACTATATACCTTGTTTTGACTGTATCGCACTATGTATCATTTGTGAACCAAAGAAATCCTTTGCCTTTGTTTCAAATAGAATTTAAAATGAAGGAATTAGAAGCATATTTTAAAATAGATAGATCTCGCCAACAAGACTTCTTATATCCACTACTCTTTCAGGAGTATATTTATGCACTTGCTCATTATCATGGTTTAAATGGATCGATTCTTTATGAATCTGTGAAAAATGTAGGTTATGATAATAAATCTAGTTCACTGCTTGTGAAACGTTTCATTACTCAAATGTATCAACAGAAAAATTTTAATTTTATAATTTTGACAAATGTTTCTAAACAAAATCCATTTGTTGCGCACAACCCAAATGTTTATTATCAGATGATATCCGAGGGGCTTGCAGTCATAGTAGAAATTCCATTTTCACTACGATTAGTATCTTTTCTAGAAGGAAAGGATATAAAAAAATATCATAATTTACGATCCATTCATTCAATATTTCCTTTTTTAGAGGATAAATTATCACATTTAACTCATGTGTCAGATATACTAATACCCCACCCGGTCCATCTGGAAATCTTGGTTCAAATCCTACGCTCTTGGATAAAAGATGTTCCCTCTTTGCATTTATTGCGATTCTTTCTCCATGAGTATCGTAATTGCTATAGTCTTATTACTAAAAATAAAAACTTTTCCCTTTTTTCAAAGGAGAATCAACGCTTTTTCTTCTTCCTATATAATTCTCATGTATATGAATGTGAATCCATATTAGTTTTTCTCCGTAAACAATCTTTTCATTTACGATCAACATCTTTTGGAATCCTTCTTGAGCGAAGAAATTTCTATGGAAAAATGGAGCATCCTGTAGTAGTGTTTAGTAATGATTTTCGGACCTTCCTATGGTTGTTCAAGGATCCTTTTATGCATTATGTCAGATATAAAGGAAATACCATTCTGGCTTCAAAGGGAAGTCCTCTTTTGATGAAGAAATGGAAATGTAATCTTGTAAATTTATGGCAATGTTATTTTTCCTTGTGGGCTCA